TTCTTTTTGGGGTCAATATCAGCAATGCAGTTCATCCAACGATAAACCTAATCCCGAATTATAGAGCTATGACACAATCAAACCCGAACGAACAAAATGTTGAATTGAATCGTACTAGTCTCTACTGGGGATTATTACTCATTTTTGTACTTGCTGTTTTATTTTCCAATTATTTCTTCAATTAGGAAAACGAAAGAAAATAAATAATAATTCTAGGCATTGTATTAGTTCATTCGGAAGGATCTCATCTCATAATTATCCATGACTGTTTATGTCTCTAGCACGACCACTTGAAAAAATTGGAGGGAAGTGGAGTAAATGGCCGATACTACTGGAAGGATTCCTCTTTGGATAATAGGTACTGTAACTGGTATTCTTGTGATTGGTTTAATAGGTATTTTCTTTTATGGTTCATATTCCGGATTAGGTTCATCCCTGTAGTAATCGGATGAATTGAGTTGTAGACGTAAGAACCCAACGGGATTCCCTTCTTTGTTTGTCTGATTCGAGGGGAAAGGGCCCGTTGGGTTCTTAAGAATCAGAGTCTTTTTTTTTTCGTCTAAATGACAAAGTTGATTTAGTTTTCTACTGTTCCAAAAAACTCCATTCCATTTTTTCTGATTGATGATCCTTTTGAAAAAATGAACTTCATTGATTGATTCACCTGCTCGTTGATAGTATCTATGGGTACTTTACAAGTTATAAGAAGGGAGGAATTACTCAGTTTTCGGATTATCTATATTTCTGGAGATTGGATATCGTACAAATACTTTTCTATACTCTTAACTTTATTTCTAATTTAAATTTCATTTTCTTATCTCAGAAAGATTTCAATTTTTTATAAGTTCATTGAATAACTTCTATTTAATCAAAAAAATGAGATTCCCCCCCTTTTTTGTTTGTCCACTACTTTATTTTTATTGTACGTAATAGATAAAAAAGGAAGTTCTGATACATCTGAAAACCGACACCAAGACTAGGAATTTTTGACGAACAGGATCAAAAATCATTACTCTTTCGACACAAGAAGGGGAATTTTCTCCACCCCTATTCTTGTGTCGAAGAATAGGAAGACAAATAATCCCTCCTAGAATTATTTGTTGCCCGCATTTATAGTTCCGCGCTTACTTATGCGACTATCTATCCCAATCTTATTCTATTTCAAATAGAAAAAGATTGATAATTGAAATCCGGCATTATAGTATAGTAACATAGTCGTACGAATTCAATTTGGCTAAAAAAACAAAGAAAGTGGTGGTAAAGTCAAATAAAATAGTCTTCTTCAAAAAAGATCTACCTATATATGATATGACTAGGAATGCGGTACAAGAGATTCCCCGAAGCTCGTAGAAAAATAGTATAAACAAGTAAATAAAAGGTTTTTCAGAATTTCAGTTTTTTTTGATGAAACATAATCGACAACAATAATTTTTTTCTTTTTACGAACTTGATGTCGATAAATCGGCGAGTCTATAAATTCATTTCAGCCAATTGAACCTTCTCGAACTGTTTCTTTTTAAGAACCAAAAAGATTTGTGCCAAAATAACAGATGCCAAGAAGAATAAAAGACCTTGGACACGTAATGGATCTTGAAGTACTATTTCTGCATCTCCCTGACCAAATCCACCCACATTAGGATTACTCGTTAATGGTTGATCAAATCTGATGGATTCACCTTCTGAAACAAGAAGTTCTGGTCCAGGAGGGATAATATCAACCACTTGACCTCCATCCGACGGATCTGTTATAGTTATTTCGTACCCCCCCTTTTCTTTTCGTATGATTTTACTTACTATACCCGCTCCTGTAGCATTATAAACTGTATTGTTACTCTTGCTTCCGTCGGGATAAATCTGACCCCTTCCCCTATTTCCCCCTACGTACATAGGATATTTTAAGAAGTGAACATCCTTCTTAGTAGCGGGGTCGGGGGAAAGAATAGGAAAGGCGATTTCGTTATATTTCTGACCAGGGACAGGCCCTATCACAAGAATATTTTTTTGATTAGGGCGGTAGCTCTGAAAAGACAAATTTCCTATCTTTTCTTTCATCTTGGGAGAAATACGATCGGAAGGAGCTAATTCAAACCCCTCCGGTAAAATAAGAACAGCCCCTACATTCAAACCCCCTTTCTTACCATTAGCAAGAACTTGTTTCACTTGCTTATCATAAGGAATTCGAACAACTGCTTCAAATACAGTATCAGGAAGTACCGCTTGTGGAACCTCAATATCCACGGGCTTATTAGCTAAATGGCAATTGGCGCATACAATACGCCCAGTCGCTTCTCGTGGATTTTCATAACCCTGCTGCGCAAAAATGGGATATGCACTTGAAATGGATGTTCGAGTCATGATATATATCATGAGCGATACGGAAATAGATCGAGTAATCTGTTCCTTTATCCGAGAAAAAGTATTTCTAGTTTGCATGGTCTAATCATTGATCCGAAAATTTCTACAATAAATTGGGTAGGTCGCTCGTATAGTTCCCTATCCACGATTCTGCTTACTGGAATCATTTTACTGGAATGCTATAGGATGAAAATCCCCCGGGTAGAAAGTTTTTAATGCTTATGTAGAACTATACATTAAGAAACATTCTAATTTGATTAGATTCATATTGGTGGATCATTTATTAATCATTCATTGAATGATAAATAACTACAAGTGACGGAGATACACGATTTAAATAACGGAAAATCCAATATTTAAAAATAGTATCGAAAATAACTGGAAAAGTGGAAACAAGACCAGATATGATTTGATCATTATGAACAAATCCAAAATCCTTGTAGACAGAACCAATCATTAATTCCCAACCGTGGGGTGAATGAAATCCGATACATAAATCCGTTAATAAAAGAATAGCAAAAGCTTTTACTGTATCGCTTACGTTATATAGGAATTCCTGAGCCCAAGAGTTAAGAATAACAAGTTCTTCATTACCTAAAATAGAATAACCGCTTAGAATAGCAAAACATATTATATTTGTCGAGAAGTGCAAAATCATATGGATACGATCCTCATTGTCTATCTTGATTAATTGGATCGTTTCTTTGTGGATTCCTATAGGAATCTTTTGTAGATGTATTTTCGAGTCTTCCTTGATCAATTCGTCCAAGAAGAGGATTTCCTCTAATTCTATGAACTTTTCTAAAATACTTTTTTCTTGAATATCATTCAAAAATATTTCGGATTGATCAGTATTCGACCAATTAGTAACCCAAGATTCCATACTTTTAGTAAATGATGAGAGAGAAATCCAACATGACAAAAACACTATAGATGCAAGATACAAAAGAGGAATGAATGCTTTCTTTTTTGCCATTTTTCGTCTGTGAATTATTAATTAACCCACTTCATTCGTCGACTCTATGTGATCGAATATTTCTTTTACCCATGAGTTCTAGACAAGGTATCAAACCTATGAATCTATTTTATTTGTGATTTTGTGTGAATCTAGAACGAATAGAAAAATAGACTACGACTCCGCTTCGAATTCGAATCAAGAAATAATCAAAAATATTGTTTCCAGATATCTCAATTCATCAAATTTCTTAAAGTGTCTCCTTTCGGTCATTCATCGAAAGGAGACACTTTAAGAAATGAATATTATTGATATTTTGAGACGAAAGAATTCCTTTTCTATAAAAATATATAATATTTTGAAAAAATTCCAACGATTACCCATATCCAAGAATAGAATAATTGAGAGAAAGATATTGTGATGATAAAAAAAATGAGTGGTAAAACAAGACAGAGATGGACCAGTTATCATTATTAAGAAAACCCTTTCTTGGTTAGTATTAGTAATGGAACACAAAAGAAAGGATAAATTAAAGGGTCAATTGACAAAAATAATTTACACGATAGGATTTATCTGCATCTATCGGCTTTGGCTCGACTGAACGAAACTTCAGTTAAATTATGTTATAGAAAAAACAGGAATTTTTTCCCTCCTGCTGAGAAAGCATTCATTCTTCAGCCCATTTCCTTTTATCAAAAGACTTCAATTGGTACGCGCAAAAAATAGGCCAATTGGGCGGCTTTTTGTTCAATTTCTCGTGAAGTCAAATTCTCATCAGTACGGGTCAACGGAATAGCCCCCCGGCCTCGGATGTCCATATAAAGGATACGACGAGCATAAATATCCTCTTTAACTTCTATTCTAATGGACTGAATATCTTTTGTACGGAATCGGAGGAATATGCGACGATTTGTTCCAGGAAATCCCCAACGAAAAATACACACTATTCCCTCCTTTTTATCGAATCGATCATAACCACTAGCTACATTCCAGGAAATTGTGCACCACAAATAGGAACTAATAAAGAAACCAGCGATCCCGTAGAAAGACATCACGAGCCCTTGTGGAAAAAAAACAATTTGCTCAGCCGGAACAAAAGATATAAAATTTCTACCAAGATAACTGGAAGTTCCAACCAACAAGAATCCTAATGAACCTAAAAAAACGATAAGGGCCCAGCAAAAATTACTTAGTTTTCGAGACCCCGTTATAAGTTCTATCCATATATGTTCTGATCGCCAACTCATACTTCATCCGATTTAATTTTATTGGAATTGAGAGAATACCCCAAATTATTTTGACTTTACTTTTTTTTTGTTTCCGAAGGAACTCTCATCAAACTAGTGCTAGTTTGATGAGAGTTCCTTCGGAGTAATTTATCAAATTGGTTAGATCTAAACTAATAACATACCCTTCCTTAAATCCCAAATATACATATTACAGATGGATCCACCAACTTTAGGTATCCAACGATCCTGCTTTATTTGAAACTAGCTGGAATTTATTTTCCCATAGATCATTTTCTGCAGGCATAATAGCTTTTTCCTTTAGAAATCACATGTCATACCATATTTCCATTTCCCGAAAGAAATAAATATCTGTGTTATGCTAGCAAGTAGAAGTTAAAAAAAAATGGATGAGATTGGGTCCCCTCAGATCTAAACAATCTTGTTTTTTTGAACATAAAGAAATAAAGAAGCCATTGCAATTGCCGGAAATACTAGGCCTACTAAAGGCACAAAAATAGAGGGAAAAATTAAAGTTGTCATAAAATCGGGTACCTCGATTTACTATTTGCACCTGTTATTATTTTTTTTTATATCATATTTTATAATAATTATAATTATAAATTGTAATTATTATGAATTGGTCTTTATTATTCAATTCAATTTCTTAAGAAATTGAATTTGAAAATTCTTATAGAAGTAATAAATATCTATCTATATCTATATATCTAAGTGAGTATATAGACTAAGTCCAAGGAATGTAGAACTAAATAAATGGACTTATTCATCTTTCTACACGAAAGATACCTATGATAATCAACTTTATTATATTAATTATATTTTTATATTTTTTTCTTAATTTCTTTGTGTTTTGTTCTTGTCTTCTAATTTGAAAAGGTTTCTTACAAATTATCGAAAGATTTGCTAGAATGCGACACAACCAGGATTTTTAGTGAAAATGAGATTTTGGGCGCTGCAGAAAGATAAAAAACTATATATCTATCTTTTCTATATTTGATTATCTACGTAAGGCGAAATTCGTTTTATTTGCCTAATGTCACGAAAGGAAGAACTCGCGCTTTTATCTTCTTGATAAAGACCTTCTTAATTAGTAATGGGAAATCTAGGTAAAAAAAAGAGTTATCCGCAACTTTTGCTTCTTTCTACAATTAGATCTTAGGTCACCAACCAAAGAAAATTGCGTTCTTATGTACTTTAATTCCGACAAGCTAACTACTTGGTTGCTACAAATAAATTGAACTTAATACGCTCTATTTGATTGAATTGGAATTCAACGGAAAAAAGGCGTGGAGCTTAAATAACTCACTCAGAACACTTTTTAAAGTATTACGCGGTACGATTAGGTCGAATAAACCTTTCTGGAATAAATATTCAGCCGCTTGTGAACCTTCAGGTACTGTTTTATTCAATGTTTGTTCAATTACTCTTTTACCCGCAAATGCAATGTAGGAATTGGGTTCAGCAATAATGATATCTCCCAACATACCAAAACTAGCTGTTACCCCACCAGTAGTAGGAGATGTAAGGATTGATACATAAAATAACTTTTTATTGGATTGATAATCATATAAGGCAGATGATATTTTAGCCATTTGCATTAAGCTCAAACTTCCTTCTTGCATGCGCGCCCCCCCCGAAGCGCACACTATAATAAGAGGTATAAGTCGATTGGTAGCGTACTCAATCAAACGAGTGATTTTCTCCCCCACCACGGATCCCATACTACCCCCCATAAACTGAAAATCCATAACCCCAATTGCTACGAGAATACCATTTAGTTGACCTACACCTGTTTGAACAGCCTCAGTCAATCCTGTCTTTTTTTGATAAGAATCAATACGATCTTTATAAGGCTCCTCCTCCGAATGAAATCCAATGGGATCCAGAGAGACCATGTCTTCATCCATAGGATCCCAAGTACCGGGATCGATCGAAAGTTCGATTCTTTCTGAACTACTCATTTTCAAATGATATCCACATTGTTCACAAATATTCATTTTTGATTTCAAAAATTTTTTATAATTTAATCCATAACAATTTTCGCATTGAACCCACAAATGCCGGTATTTTTGAGTTGCATCGAGATCATTAGACCCTTCTCTTAGAGTTAAATCACTACTCTTCGCGCGGGTTCGTAGACTGGACCTCCCGCTTTCGCTACTAGTTCTACGTTTATCAAAAATGCACCTAGAAATGTAACTGTCACTACTATCACTTACAATGGACGTATCAATACAGATTTGAGACTGAAGATAACTGTCAATGCAACTATTAATGTGATTATTCCAACTAAATTGAGTTACATACATGTAACGATTGGATAAGGAATCTTCACTCGTAGATCCATTATTCATACAACTAGAATTGCGATAATGATAAAAAGAATTCTCTAATTCACTCATAAAAGAATGGTCGTTGTCAATCTCAAAAATATGATTTTCAATATCAAAATAGATAGAATAAGTATCTCCATTACTATCCCTAACTAAAAAAGTATCATCAGAGATAAAATTCCAAATGTCTTTGAAGCCGAATAAACGATCCACATTAGTGTAACTAGAATTGTCACGACCCCTGCAACTATGAATGTTTTTAGCCCTACCTTTTCTATTCGGATCTTCACTTTCACTAGTATTTTCAACAGGACCAAGATTGTCCATTGAGTTCTTTATCCCATACCTACGCTCTAACTCCTTTTTAAACACCATCGAATTAAACCACCATCTTTCCATAGAGTTTTCTTGCCCCCTATTTGTTTGCATAAAAATTCAATAGATGAATAGTCATTCGAGCCACAATTCTTTAGTTTTATTTATTTCCTATCAGACTAAACATAGAAATTCAATCACTGAAGTGTGAAAAAGAATTCTTTTTTGTTTTATGGGAATCCGGGGGTAAAACTTCACTATAATATGAATATGATGTATTCTCAATATTATAAAT